TTATAGGAATCAGTTTATAGGAATCAGTATTTAATAACTTCGATAGTTCCAGTAGAATAAAAAAAAAAAGAAAAAAAAAAGAGAATGGCATATTAAGATCTTAATCTCAAAACACAAAGCAAAGGGGATATGGCGAAATTGGTAGACGCTACGGACTTAATTGGATTGAGCCTTGGTATGGAAATTTACTAAGTGATAACTTTCAAATTCAGAGAAACCCTGGAATAAAAAATGGGTAATCCTGAGCCAAATCCTGTTTTACGAAAACAAACAAAAGTTTATAAAGACAGAATAAAAGAAAAAAAAAAGGGATAGGTGCAGAGACTCAATGGAAGTTGTTCTAACAAATGGAGTTGGCTGCCTTTCATTAGTAAAGTAAAGGAATCCTTCTGTCAAAATTCAAAATAAAATGCCAGAAAAGATAAAATAAAGGATAACCCTATATACATACGTATACGTACTGAAATAATATATCAAATGATTACTGATAACCCGAATTTTGCTTTTTGGATATTTATCTAAAAAGGGAAATAAAATAAAAATAATTGTTTTGAATCGATTCCAAGTTGAAGAAAGGATCGAATATTATAATTAATCAAACCAGTCACTCCATAGTCTGATAGATAATTGATTAATCGGACGAGAATAAAGATAGAGTCCCATTGTACATGTCAATATTGACAACAAGGAAATTGATAGTAAGAGGAAAATCCGTCGACTTTTGAAATCGTGAGGGTTCAAGTCCCTCTATCCCCAAAACAAAAAAGGGGCTCGTTCGACTCCCTAAATTTCTTATTATATTTTCTCTTTTCGTTAATGGTTCACAATTCGTTATCTTTCTTTTCTCATCCATTCGATTCTTTCACAAACATATCCGGGCTTCATTTTTTTTTTTTTTTTTATTTTCACAAGTCTTGTGATAGATATGAGACACATACAAATAAACATTTTTGAGCAAAACAAAAGATAGAAAACATTCCAAGTTCTGAATATAGGATTTTAGAAAACTTTGTCGTCTTTTTTTTTTTAATTGACATAGACTCAAGTCCTTGAGTAAAATAAAAAAGATGACACGTTGGGAATGGTCGGGATAGCTCAGCTGGTAGAGCAGAGGACTGAAAATCCTCGTGTCACCAGTTCAAATCTGGTTCCTGGCACATGATTAATTTTTGTATGAATATCTATTCTACAACTTAATTAAATGATCTAGATCAACATATATACTAAATAGTATAAATCATGATACATAATTATGCATCTAGGTGTCTGGAGATATAGTCTTTTTTTTGAGTAAAGAATATATGTTATAAAGTATGTAAAAGAAAAAAATTAGAGTATCTTTCCTCTTCTTTTATTATTTGTTCACAATGTGTTTCCTCGCGGTCAAAAAGAATGTTAATACTTCATATAAATTTGAAAAGTTAAATGAATTGGTTATTACATGAATTAATTGTTTAAAAGACTTAAAACTCTAGTCTAAAACTCTAGTCTAGAGGGTGGGAATATCCAAAATTCATCTCAGATATAGTACAAATAGAATTCGACCCTCTTTCATTTCGTTGTATTTTCTTTCATATTCTATTTCTTCATTCCCTCCTATGGGATTTTATATAGTTCATCTAAGGGTTGTACGCGGTACAAAGTTCATGATGCCAAACTTAGTTCAGCCTATTTCTATATTCTTATTATATTAGTTTGAGTTCAGCTTGTCCTAAATAAATATCTTCAAAATTGGAGAATCCAACGAATCTCTAATTGTATTGTCTTTTTTTTTTTCTTTTTTTTTAGTTTATCTATATCCATATTTATAATAATATGAATGAGACTTAAATAACTATATTGATCTATAAGAGAACGAACTCCTTGAATATCGGGAATTGTAGCATCGAGGATTCGTTTTTTATTATTCAATGAGCATCTTGTATTTCATAAAAATTGGGGGCAATATAATCCTTACGCAAGGGCCACCCTATCCAACTTTCCGGCAGTAAGATACGTTTCAAACGCGGATGATTATCATAAGAGATTCCCAACATATCATAAGATTCCCTTTCTTGAAAATCCGAACTTTTCCAAACCCAGAAAACGGACGGAATTCTAGGATTCCTCCTTAGGACAAATACTTTTATACATACTTCTTCTGGTTGGTCGATACCATACTCTATTCTCGTAAGATGATATACACTAGCTAACAGCCCGCCCGGTGCTACATCATAGGCACATTGGGAACGCAAATAATTATAACCATATACATATAAAATGACAGCAATGGAATGCCAATCCTCAGGTTTTATTTGTAAAGTCTCTATTCCTTGGTAATCAAAGCCTAAAGATCTATGAATTAGCCCATGTTTGACCAGCCAAGCGGATAAACGACCCTGCATCTTTTTTCCCTCTCCCAATTTTGATTTGTATAAGTCTTTCACATGTACGATGAAATTTATGAAGATTGACTTACCCCTTGTTATTTTGTATAAAATAAACGAATCCTTTCGCTAAT